CGAACTATCTATGGGGTCTTGGGTATCAAAATTTGGATATTTATAGACGAAGAATAAGAAACCTTTACTTGTCTTTCCCTTCTATCCATTGATAGAACAAAAAAATAGAAACTCGTTCATTCTTTTTCTGGTGAATCAAAATGAGCAATTCTAATTCTTAATTCTATAGGGTTGAATAAAAATTCAATTGACCATTTGATATAATTGCTATGCTTAGTGTGTGACTCGTTGGTTTTTTAGGGTTAGGATTAAAAAAGGACCAGCCCCATAGTATGAACTAATAACCAACTCATCGCTTCGTATTATCTGGATCTAAAGAACCAGTCAAGATATGATAAATCAGTCATATCTTTGTAGCAACTGAAATTTTTTTGCATAAACTTTAATTAGAAAATTAGAAGTTGTAAAACAAAATGAAAGAAGTAAAGGTGTGGATAAATGGAAGGATGAGAGAAAGAGAGAAAAAGAATATCAATGATATAGAATTCAAATATGTAAGGTCTACGAGTCATCTCATAAAAGACAGTGTAATAAAGCATCAATACTAATTGATTCATCCATAATGAAATATTAAATGAATCAAGAAAAAAATAAAGAGCTTGGAGCCAATAAAGACTAAGAAGATTGACTCAGGAACAAATTGGATTATGAGCTCCATTGTAGAATTAGGACCTAATCATTAAGTACGAAGCGATGGGAACGATGGAACCTGTGCATGCAAAAGATTTTATTGAAAAAATGAATCTTAATGATTCACTAGTCGGGATGGCGAAATGAACCGGAGATCAATTCATCTATTGGGAGAAGTCACGAACGAGCCCTACAAATGAAATAGAGATTGAAAGAGTAAATATTCGCCCGCGAAAACTTTTTTTTTTTTTTTAGTTGCTAAACTTGGATAAAGGACAAAACAAAATAAATATTTTTTAGAACGTTCTAAAAAAAAACTATTTTTTACAAAAATGTTAATCATTTCAATTAAATGTTTTTAATCCTTTATATTCGTGAGGAGCTGGATGAGAAGAAACTCTCACGTCCGGTTCTGTAGTAGAGATGGAATTGTGAAACAACCATCAACTATAACCCCAAAAGAACTAGATTCCGTAAACAACATAGAGGAAGACTGAAGGGAATATCTTATCGAGGTAATCATATTTGTTTCGGTAAATATGCTCTTCAGGCACTTGAACCTGCTTGGATCACATCTAGACAAATCGAAGCAGGTCGACGAGCAATGACACGAAATGCACGCCGTGGTGGAAAAATCTGGGTCCGTATATTTCCAGACAAACCGGTTACAGTAAGACCCGCTGAAACACGTATGGGTTCGGGAAAGGGATCCCCTGAATATTGGGTAGCTGTTGTTAAACCAGGTCGAATACTATACGAAATGGGTGGAGTAACCGAAAATATAGCTAGAAGGGCTATTTCAATAGCAGCATCCAAAATGCCTATACGAACTCAATTCATTATTTCGGGATAAAAATGTAGAACCAACAGAAATGAATCTTGGGGATGAAAGTTTCTTTTTTTGGACAAAAAATATTCCTTTTTTTTCTTCATCCTTTGCATTGGAAGAATAGACTAAAAAATTGATATGATTCAACCTCAGACCCATTTAAATGTAGCAGATAACAGCGGGGCTCGAGAATTGATGTGTATTCGAATCATAGGAGCTAGCAATCGTCGATATGCTCATATTGGTGACATTATTGTTGCTGTGATCAAAGAAGCAGTACCAAATATGCCCCTAGAAAAATCAGAAGTAGTCAGAGCTGTAATTGTTCGTACCTGTAAAGAATTTAAACGTGACAGCGGTATGATAATACGATATGATGACAATGCTGCAGTTGTGATTGATCAAGAAGGAAATCCAAAAGGAACTAGAATTTTTGGTGCGATCCCCCGGGAATTGAGACAATTCCATTTTACTAAAATAGTTTCATTAGCTCCCGAGGTATTATAAAATGAGATCACTGATATGTTTATAGTGGGTATTTGAAAGAAATAGATTAAGAACTAGATTAATTAGTAGATTGTGTCTCACGCATATACCTTTAATAATTCATATTCATAAAACAAATAAGTCAAAAAAAAAAAAGAAAAACATGTTGATTATATCAAATTTTGGGGCACCCATAATTTTAGTTCACCATGGGTAGGGACACTATTGCTGAGATAATAACCTCTATACGAAATGCTGATATGGATAGAAAAAGAGTGGTTCGCATCGCATCTACTAATATTACCGAAAATATTGTTAAAATACTTTTCCGAGAAGGTTTTATTGAAAACGTTAGAAAACATCGAGAAAAAAACAAATCTTTTTTGGTTTTAAACCTGCGGCATAGAAGGAATAGGAAAAGACCCTATAGAAATTTTTTAAATTTAAAACGGATCAGTCGACCCGGTCTACGAATCTATTCGAACTCTCAACGAATTCCTAGAATTTTAGGTGGGATGGGGATTGTAATTCTTTCTACTTCTCGAGGTATAATGACAGACCGAGAGGCTCGACTCGAAGGAATCGGCGGAGAAATTTTGTGTTATATATGGTAATCCAATTAATATCCAAATTGGATCCGAAACTTCTTCCTATTTCTAAAAAAAAGAAAAGGGACGAGTTGTCTAATATCGTTCCTCCTCCATTAGTTGATACTTCAAGGAGGCTTTACCTGGAATGAAAGAACAAAAATGGATTCATGAAGGTTTAATTACTGAATCGCTTCCCAATGGTATGTTCCGGATTCGGTTAGATAATGAAGATCTGATTCTGGGTTATGTTTCAGGAAAGATCCGGCGTAGTTTTATACGGATACTGCCAGGAGATAGAGTCAAAATTGAAGTAAGTCGTTATGATTCAACCAGAGGACGTATAATTTATCGACTCCGCAACAAGGATTGGAAGGATTAGGTGGTTTTTATTCAATATGATTCGAGATGAAAAATTTCAAGAAACTTATTTTCTTCCAAGAAGTAGATTCAGAATTAAGATAAGGAATGACAAATATGAAAATAAGAGCTTCTGTTCGTAAAATTTGTGAAAAATGTCGCCTAATCCGTAGGCGGGGGCGCATTATAGTAATTTGTTCCAACCCGAGACATAAACAAAGACAAGGATAATCAGACTCACTAAAGGACTCGATGTCCAAATAAGGAATCTGTTTTGACATGAAATGGATATATCCATATATCTCTGACTCATATTTATGAGATGATAAAATATGGCAAAAGCTATACCGAGAATTGGTTCACGTAGAAATGGGCGTATTGGTTCACGTAAGAGTGCACGTAGAATACCAAAGGGGGTTATTCATGTTCAAGCAAGTTTCAATAATACCATTGTCACGGTTACAGATGTACGGGGTCGGGTGGTTTCTTGGTCCTCAGCGGGTACTTGTGGATTCAAGGGTACGAGAAGAGGGACACCCTTTGCCGCTCAAACTGCAGCAGCAAATGCTATTCGTACAGTAGTAGATCAAGGTATGCAACGAGCAGAAGTCATGATAAAAGGTCCCGGTCTCGGAAGAGACGCAGCATTACGAGCTATTCGTAGAAGTGGTATACTATTAACTTTCGTACGGGATGTAACCCCTATGCCACATAATGGTTGCAGACCCCCGAAAAAAAGACGTGTGTAGAAATGAACATTGAAAAAATTTCAAGAGAAACAAGAGAAATAAATGATTCAATCAAATAAAATAATATTACTATGGTTCGAGAGAAAGTAACAGTATCTACTCGGACACTACAGTGGAAGTGTGTTGAATCAAGAGAAGACAGTAAACGTCTTTATTATGGACGCTTTATTCTGTCTCCACTTATGAAAGGTCAAGCCGACACAATAGGCATTGCGATGCGAAGAGCTTTACTTGGAGAAATAGAAGGAACATGTATCACACGTGTAAAATCTGAGAACGTCCCACATGAATATTCTACCATAGCGGGTATTCAAGAATCGGTCCATGAAATTTTAATGAATTTAAAAGAAATTGTATTGAGAAGTAATCTATATGGAACTTGTGACGCGTCTATTTGTGTCAGAGGTCCAGGATATGTAACTGCTCAAGATATCATCTTACCACCTTATGTAGAAATCGTTGATAATACACAACATATAGCTAGCTTGACAGAACCAATTGATTTGTGTATTGGATTACAAATCGAGAGAAATCGCGGATATCTTATCAAAATGCCACATAACTTTCAAGATGGAAGTTATCCTATAGATGCTGTATTCATGCCTGTTCGAAATGCGAATCATAGTATTCATTCTTATGGGAATGGGAATGAAAAACAAGAGATACTCTTTCTCGAAATATGGACAAATGGGAGTTTCACTCCGAAAGAAGCACTTCATGAAGCCTGCCGGAATTTGATTGATTTATTTATTCCCTTTTTACATAAGAAAGAAGAAAACTTACCTTTAGAGGACAATCAACACACGGTTCCTTTATCCCCTCTTACCTTTCACGATAAATTGGATAAACTCAGAAAAAACAAAAAAAAAATAGCATTGAAATCGATTTTTATTGACCAATCAGAATTCTCTCCCAGGGTCTATAATTGCCTCAAAAGGTCCAATATATATACATTATTGGACCTTTTGAATAACAGTCAGGAAGATCTCATGAAAATTGAACATTTGCGCCTAGAAGATATAAAACAGATATTGGTCATTCTAGAAAAACATTTCGAAATTGATTTACCAAAAAAGAAGTTTTAAATCTATTGGATTTTTTTTCGTCTTTTTTTTTCATTAAGATGAAAATAGGTTTTGAATCTTTAGCACAATTCATATATTCCAAAGAAATTCAGAATTGAATAGATGTATCTAGGGAGAATTCGCTTTCAAGCGACTATTCCCTAGATACACACGTCGTGTTATTTCACAATTGAATCAAATTAAAAAAGACCTAAAGTTAGGGATTTATCAATAGGTAATGTTGCACCAATACCCAACCAAAGAGCGACTGCAGTACCAATCAAAAAGACGGTTG